ATTTTTGATTTGGTATTATTCCAATAAAATTTCGACATATTTCACTTTATTATAATTATGAGAATCAATCCTACTACTTCTAGTCCTGCGGTTTCCACACTTGAAGAAAAAAACCTAGGGCGTATCGCTCAAATTATTGGCCCAGTACTGGATGTCGTTTTTCCCCCGGGCAAAATGCCTAATATTTATAACGCTTTGGTAGTTAAGGGTCGAGATACTGTCGGTCAGCAAATTAATGTGACTTGCGAGGTACAACAATTATTAGGAAATAATCGAGTTAGAGCTGTAGCTATGAGTGCTACAGATGGGCTGATGAGAGGAATGGAAGTGATTGACACGGGAGCTCCTCTAAGTGTTCCAGTCGGCGGAGCTACCCTCGGGCGAATCTTCAACGTTCTTGGGGAGCCTGTTGATAATTTAGGTCCTGTAGATACTCGCACAACATCTCCTATTCATAGATCTGCGCCTGCCTTTATACAGTTAGATACGAAATTATCAATCTTTGAAACAGGTATTAAAGTGGTAGATCTTTTAGCTCCCTATCGCCGTGGAGGAAAAATCGGACTATTTGGGGGAGCTGGAGTAGGTAAAACAGTACTCATCATGGAATTGATCAACAACATTGCCAAAGCTCATGGGGGCGTATCCGTATTTGGCGGAGTAGGGGAACGTACTCGTGAAGGAAATGATCTTTACATGGAAATGAAAGAATCCGGAGTAATTAATGAAAAAAATCTTGCGGAATCAAAAGTGGCTTTAGTCTATGGTCAAATGAATGAACCGCCGGGAGCTCGTATGAGAGTTGGTTTGACTGCCCTAACTATGGCAGAATATTTCCGGGATGTTAATGAACAAGATGTGCTTCTATTCATCGACAATATCTTTCGTTTTGTCCAAGCAGGATCAGAAGTATCCGCATTATTAGGGAGAATGCCTTCTGCGGTGGGTTATCAACCTACCCTTAGTACAGAAATGGGTTCTTTGCAAGAAAGAATTACTTCTACCAAAGAGGGATCTATAACTTCGATCCAAGCAGTTTATGTACCTGCAGACGATTTGACCGACCCCGCTCCTGCCACTACATTTGCACATTTAGATGCCACTACCGTACTATCAAGAGGATTAGCTGCCAAAGGTATTTATCCAGCAGTAGATCCTTTAGATTCAACGTCAACTATGTTACAACCTCGGATCGTTGGCGAGGAACATTATGAAACTGCGCAAAGAGTTAAGCAAACTTCACAACGTTACAAAGAACTTCAGGACATTATAGCTATTCTTGGATTGGATGAATTATCCGAGGAGGATCGTTTAACTGTAGCAAGAGCACGAAAAATTGAGCGTTTCTTATCACAACCCTTCTTCGTGGCAGAAGTATTTACTGGTTCTCCAGGAAAATATGTTGGTCTTGCAGAAACAATTAGGGGGTTTCAACTGATCCTTTCCGGAGAATTAGACGGTCTGCCCGAGCAGGCCTTTTATTTGGTGGGTAACATCGATGAAGCTACCGCGAAAGCTATGAACTTAGAAGTGGAGAGCAAATTGAAGAAATGACCTTAAATCTTTGTGTACTGACTCCTAATCGAATTATTTGGGATTCAGAAGTGAAAGAAATCATTTTATCTACAAATAGCGGCCAAATTGGTGTATTACCAAACCACGCCCCTATTGCCACGGCTGTAGATATAGGTCTTTTGAGAATACGCCTCAACGACCAATGGTTAACGGTGGCTCTGATGGGTGGTTTTGCTAGAATAGGGAATAATGAGATCACCATTTTAGGAAATGATGCGGAGATGAGTACTGACATTGATCCGCAAGAAGCTCAACAAGCTCTTGAAATAGCTGAAGCTAACTTGAGTAGAGCTGAGGGTAAGAGACAAGTGATTGAAGCGAATCTAGCTCTCAGACGAGCTAGGACACGAGTAGAGGCTTTCAATGTTATTTCCTACTAGTCAAGTCAATACATCAAAATAATCAAAAGAAGTTTTTTAGAAGTTCTTTATTATACACCACATTTAGATTCTGCCAATTGAAGACAATCAAGTCTAATCCGATACAACGAAAAAAAGAAGATGGGTAGAAAAACTTATTAGATACCATTGCATTGACTCCGGTATCTAATAAGTTCTACCTACTATTGGATTTGAACCAATGACTCCTGCCGTATGAAAGCAATACTCTAACCACTGAGTTAAGTAGGTAATTTATCACCGCAAAAGAAGACCCACCACCTCGGGGATTATAGATAGAATATTGTTTCTAAGCAATACCAATCTGTTAACAGTAAACGGATCAGAGAGTTATCATGTGGGATTAGGGAATATCCATCTTGACAAGAGATTCTCTATATGTTAAGATATCTATGACAAGGGCTATAGCTCAGTTAGGTAGAGCACCTCGTTTACACGTGCGCCAATGCTTTTCAAGGGAGCTTATTATGCAATGAACATAATTGATCTTATTGAAAAATCAATGTCTTACTCCATAGATTCGAGAG